AAAAGTATGTAAACTATAAAAACGAGTCAAAGTGGATTGTCCTACACTAGCACTTCCACGTAATAACTCTACCAAAGGAGATCCTATTACAGGAATAGCGTCTGGGACACCCGTTACAATTTTGACCGCCCAATAACCAATTTGATCCCAGGGTAAGGAATAACCGGTTACCCCAAAAGATGCAGTCAAGACAGCAAGAACCACACCTGTAATCCAAGTCAATTCGCGAGGTTTTTTAAAGCCGCCGGTGAGATACACACGAAATACGTGTAGGATCATCATTAGGACCATCATACTTGCCGACCATCGATGCACTGATCGTATTAACCAACCAAAGTTAACTTCAGTCATTATGTATTGAACAGAAGAAAAAGCTTCAGTAACCGTTGGGCGGTAGTAAAAAGTCATAGCAAACCCCGTAGCTACTTGTACTAAAAAGCAAGTAAGTGTAATTCCTCCTAAACAATAAAATATGTTGACATGGGGCGGAACGTATTTACTAGTTATATCATCTGCAATAGCCTGAATCTCGAGACGCTCTTCGAACCAATCATAGACTTTATTGAGATAGGTAAATCAGAGGAATTCCCCCTCTGAGAACCGTATATGAGAATTTCATCTCGTACAGCTCAAACAGAAAGACCCAAATATTAGTTGAAACGGATATGTGGAATAGAAACTTCTTAATTGATTCAAGAAGCCTCTTTCAAGATGAAGATATCGATAGGAAAAGAAAAAAAATCCGAAAACTGTTCTTTGTGATTATAATGCCAAAATATCAAGTTGGCTCATTGATTTTGTGATGTTGATCATTACAGGCCTCTTGAATCTTCTCATTACCCATTTTTTGCTTAATTTGGTATTTTTATTTGTATGTAATGTGTAAGTAATACAGCCTTACTTTTTTCTTTATTATGATAGGATTTTTCTTGTTAAGATCCTATAAATCGATTAAAACCGCAGATTCATACTAGAACCGCGATGATTCAGTAAAACTTATAAACTAATATAAGTAGTCCAAAGATTCCCTGAGTACGAATCATTGTATCATCACTTATTCAATGAATACAAATAATGACTAAAAATCCAAAGAAAAAAGTATAGACAAAAAATTTCAAAGGAGAAAAACTTTTGAATTTCTATCTTCGAATTCTTTCAAATTCTTTTGAGTTCGGTCGCGCGATCTAAATATTAAATATGAATCATAGTTCTAATACTTACTAATCTCTTTCATATATTCCGTGCTCCAGATACTAGAATAAGTATCTGACGAAGTAAAAAACCATCTCTATCAAGATGAGAGACCGATTCTCTGTACTATCAATAGGATCCAGCCTAACAAGTCGCACACTCATATTCCAGAAATACAGAAAAAATAAATTCCACGATCGGACTACCAAACTAAAATCGAATTAGGGGGGGCGAAAAAAATCCGAGACTTACTTTAATATTGAAAAGAGAGGACTTAGCACTTCTCGTACATCTAATTCATTGAAATCCCGTCCAGTAAAACGGATGAATTATAAATTTCCAAAATAATAGATAGGAATATCGCAAATAAAGCCATTGCGACGCCCATCAAAGGAGTAGTTCCCCATCCAGGAGCTACTTTACCATATTCCGAGTTCAATGGTTTCAATAACGACCCTGCACCAGTTCGTCTTGGACGCGATCTAGAACCACCCTCAACGCTTTGTGTAGCCATAAATCCTATTTTGTATTAATTGAGCTTTGTTGACTTTGTATACCATTCCGTTGTATAAGATAAAATATCTTATCATAGATCCATTGGAGTCTTGAAATTATAATCTTAATATTAGATAATAATGGAAACAGCAACCCTAGTCGCCATCTTTCTATCTGGTTTACTTGTAAGTTTTACTGGGTATGCCTTATATACTGCTTTTGGGCAACCCTCTCAACAACTAAGAGATCCTTTTGAGGAACACGGAGACTAGTTGAAGCAATGAGCCTCCCATATGCAATAAATATATATGGGAGGCTCGTTGCTTCAATTACGACTTAAGCTAATGAAAAATCGTTTCATCTTTTTATTTGGAATTTTTCGTTGGAACTTTAGGCGGTTCTCGAAAAAAGATAGCGAAAAAAATTATTCCTAGAGTTGAGACTAAGAGGAATGTATAAACCAATGCTTCCATAGATTCGATCCTGGTTTACAATTATAACTTCCATACCTGTTTATTTGGGACCCTTTCCCCTATATTTCCTATCTAAAATAGAAAAAAATTTCCTATCTAAAATAGAAAAAAGAACTAGATTCGAATTCAAAGGAAAGAGGCCAACTCAAATAGCGCAATGTTCTATCAAACTACTTGTCTTCTTGTAGTTGGATCTCCCAGTTTTTGGAATGCTCCAAATTCCACTTGAGCATCTAAATCAGGATCAATACCAGCAAAAACATCTCGGAACAAGGTTCTAGCGCCATGCCAAATGTGTCCGAAGAAGAAAAGCAGAGCAAATGAAGCATGTCCAAAAGTAAACCAACCCCTTGGACTACTACGAAAAACACCGTCAGATTTCAAAGTAGCCCGATCTAATTCAAAAATTTCACCCAATTGGGCGCGTCTAGCATATTTTTTCACAGCAGTAGGATCACTATAACTGACTCCATTTAGTTCGCCACCATAAAACTCAACCGTTACCCCTACTTGTTCAACACTATACTTTGATTCGGCTCTTCGAAAAGGAACATCCGCTCTAACAATTCCGTCTCCATCTACCAAAACAACAGGAAATGTTTCAAAAAAAGTAGGCATACGGCGGACAAAAAGTTCACCTCCATCTTTATCTCTAAAAATGGGATGGCCTAACCACCCAACTGCTATTCCGTCCCCATTATCCATCGAGCCTGCTCGGAACAATCCACCTTTTGCCGGATTATTTCCGATATAATCATAAAAAGCCAATTTTTCAGGAATTTTAGACCAAGCTTCGGATAAACTTTGATTTTCAGCTAATCCCGCACCAATTCTTCGATATATTTCTTGCTGGAAATATCCTTGATCCCATTGATAACGAGTGGGACCAAATAGTTCAATCGGTGTAGTTGCTGAACCATACCACATAGTTCCAGCAACAACAAAAGCTGCAAAAAAGACAGCAGCGATACTACTCGAAAGGACAGTTTCAATATTTCCCATACGTAATCCTTTGTAGAGACGTTGGGGCGGACGGACACTAAGATGGAATAGGCCTGCTAATATACCCAATGTTCCTGCTGCAATATGATGAGAGGCTATTCCTCCCGGAACAAAAGGATCAAAACCTTCCACACCCCACGCTGGATTTACAGCTTGTACCTTTCCAGTTAGTCCATAAGGATCCGACACCCATATTCCAGGACCATATAAGCCGGTTACATGAAAAGCGCCAAACCCAAAACAAGCCACTCCTGAAAGAAATAAATGAATTCCAAAAATCTTAGGCAAATCCAAAGAAGGTTTTCCTGTACGTTCATCACAAAATATTTCTAGATCCCAATATACCCAATGCCATATAGCTGCCAAGAAGCACAAGCCGGAAAACAAAATATGTGCCCCAGCCACACCTTCATAACTCCAAATACCGGGATTCGTTAGAGTTCCCCCGATAATATTCCAACCACCCCACGAATCGGTTATTCCTAAACGAGTCATGAAAGGTATAACAAACATACCTTGTCTCCACATTGGATCAAGAACGGGATCAGAAGGATCAAAAACCGCTAATTCATATAGAGCCATCGAACCCGCCCAACCAGCAACCAAAGCTGTATGCATTATATGAACAGCCAGCAAACGGCCGGGATCATTCAATACGACAGTATGAACACGATACCAAGGCAAACCCATGGAAATACCTCTTTAGCAACGAAAAGTAGACACTATGTAACTTTATTGCACTGAAAAAACTATGTTATGGACCCCCTTTGAATTGATTATCTTGGGTAAAGAATTAATCTTTTTTTTTCTCTTCCTTTATTTAGTTTTAGTAATGTAAGAATCGAAAATTATGTTTGTAGGAACAAAGAGAAGCAGATCTATTCTATATTCAATAAGTACAAATACGCAATACCCCCTTTTACATGAGTAAATGCATACAGATTTGTTCATCATTTAAAGGGCCTATTAGTAATAATTTGAAGTAAAACCATAACTTTATTCATTTATTGTGGGTATAGATATTATATATTATAAATAGATAATTGAATATTCGAAATCTATAGATTAGTAACGGACTTAGTATTTCGTTTTTACGATTGAATAAAAATAAAAAATGAAATTAAGTAGTTGCTATTATCTATTATAATGATTATAATTCTATAAGGTTATTCTATTCTACCTCTTAGCTCTTAGAAATTTTGAATAAAAAATGAAATTAAGTATAAGTAGTTAATCTCGAATTAATGGGTTATGCTCTATTAAGGTTGGTTAAAAATAAGGTTGGTTAAAAAAATAACCAAGTGGTTCATTTAATCATAGAAAAAAATTAGAATTTATAAGGTTGCATTAAAAAAACAATTTGGAAACACAAATAGGGAGGAATTAGTATGAGACGGCCAATAAAGTTACCTGGTTGGGGCAACGAGAACTGGAACGAGAACGAGGGCTGGAACGAGAACTGGGATGAGAACGGGGACGGGAACGAGAGCGGGGACGAGAACGAGAGCGGGGACGAGAAAGAGCCGACGAAAGAGCCGAAGAAAGAGAAGAAGAAAGAGAAGAAGAAAGAGAAGAAGAAAGAGAAGAAGAAAGAGAAGAAGAAAGAGAAGAAGAAAGAGAAGGATAACGGGGACGAGAGCGGGGACGAGAACGGGGACGAGAGCGGGGACGAGAGCGGGGACGAGAGCGGGGACGAGAACCGGGACGGGAACGGGGACGAAAACGAGAACGGGGACGGGAACGCGGACGGGGGCGGAGACGAAAACGAGGACGGGGACGAGAAGGAAGATATCCGGTCGGATGATATATATGAACGACTTGCTCAACACAGAGTCGTGTTGCTCACCGAGGAGCTTGACAATGAGGTGACCGATGAGATTGTTGGTTCGTTGCTAGAACTATCTTCCCAGAGTCCTGCTGATATTTATCTTTTTATACATTGTCCTGGGGGTTCGGTAGCGAATGGACTATGCATTATAGATACCATGGAAATGATCAAGGCGGATGTGCAGACCATCTGCATAGGAGATGCCTCTTCAATGGCATCTTTGATCCTGGCTGCGGGAGCAAAAGGAAAGCGTCGAGCATTTCCTCACGCTAGGATAATGGCGCATCAACCTTGGTCTAATAAATTGAAGGCCAAAACAGGAATTCTTGCGGTGGAACATAACCACATGGACACCTTTCGCGACGATGTCACCAAGCTTTATGCGGCCAAAATGAACCGACCGCTGCGTGAAGCAGCGGCGCTCTTAGAAATGGATTCCTATATGACACCGAAAATCGCGAAAGCGTATAGAATTATTGATGGTATAGGGGGCCCCGTTGGACTAGATGATGTGTTTGCTGAGCTGGGCTAGGCGGAAACGAGTAAGCCAAGCTTTTCCGATTTGATATTTAATCTTCATTAATATTCTTTTTAATTTTAACTAGAATTAATATTCTTTCTATCTATTACTAGAAAGAATATTAATTCTAGAAGGAATTCAGAATAATCCTGCGGTTAGGATCGATCTAAACCGCCTTATTATCCATACAATTCAACATGCCAACTACTAAACAACTTATTAGAAACACAAGACAGCCAGTCAGAAAGCGCAAAAAAGCCCCCGCTCTTAGGGGATGCCCTCAGCGCCGAGGAACATGTACTAGGGTGTATGTGCGACTCGTTTAGATCATGAGTTGGGGCAAGAGAGAGGAAAGTGATTTTCCACGATTCGTGATCGGTTCAGATAAGGCTAAATAGTATAGAATATAGTATAGAATGGGGAAACTTTCTTCAATATATAAAAAAAATCTATATTTATCCTTCTATTGTGTATCCCATTTATGGTTTCCATCGGTAGAAATTCGATCAACTCGATTGGAAATTTCAAATGAGAAAAAATTCCCCATTGATAATAAAGGATTATCAATTAAGCCGGGAAAAATTCTATTTAAATTAATATTTAAATTAAATAGGCTGAAAATTGACACTGCTCTTGCAAGAACGGACTTAGAGGGTCCGCTAATTAGCTAATCTTCAGAATTAAATACCGTTACTGTATAGATCGATCTCGTTATGAAAGACCTATTACTGGATAATTCAGGGGTAGAGCCAAAGAGTGTGAACTGTACAAGTTAACAATAGCATTGATTAAATGAAAGAAGGAGCTCCGGTGTATAGAGAAGACCTCACCGTTTAACAAGAAACCATAGAAACGATGGAACCCACTATTTCTTTATCCATTTCTATTTGCTGCTTATTTTTTTTTTACTTTGATACTTAGTACTAGTATCAATGCAATTTTTTTATTTCGAGGCGAAATGCTTAGAAAACAAATCGTGGTTGGGAAGGTTATAGTAGCAAAAGCCCTTGGAATTTTTTTTTTATATATTGGAAGAATACGTTTTGTTATTAGAGAAACGGGTACCAGACTAACTGAAAGAAAAAAATCGATTAGTTATTAATCAAAGTTTCCTTATTCAATGACCAGAACTAAACGAGGATATACAGCTCGAAGGAGTAGAACAAAAGCTCGTTCATCCGTCTCAGGCTTTCAGGGGGCTCATGCAAGACTTAATCGATCTATTATTCAACAAAAAATACGAGCTTTGGATTCGGCCTATGGGGATAGAGATAGACAGAAAAGGGAATTTCGGCGTTTGTGGATCACTCGAATAAACGCAGGAATTCGTGAGAATATGGTATCTTCAAGTTATAGTAGATTAATAAACAATCTGTATAAGAGACAATTGCTTCTTAATCGTAAAATACTTGCACAAATAACTATATTAAATAGGAATTGTCTTTATGTCATTTCCAATGAAAAATAGGGTGAGTTCGCCAGAATGTTTTCCGGTGGATTCTTTGGAGAATGCTTTCCGGGAAATTCTTTGGAGACTGAATTCCGGGAAGGTAGGATAGAAATTGGTGTGGTAAAATACTACGATAATATGATCAAGTAAGTAAATCGAGCAAAACGCTCAAAAAAAGAGTTATTCTTACCAATTCGTTTTTTTCTTACAACACAACAATCAAATCTCGTTTTTTTGTTTTTCGGACAAAACATCAATCTAGGGTTGAGTTCAGATTGGAATTTTGATTCACTTGAAGAAGAAATCTATTTTTTTCTCGTTCTAAGACCAGCAGTTCTAGAAACCAACTCCCTTTTTTCAAATTGTTTTTGATTATTAAGAAAGGGTAACAAAGATAAAATACGAGCTTGTTTTATAGCAATAGTAATTAATCGTTGTTGTTTTAAAGTCAACCGAGTTACCCGTCTAGATAATATTTTCCCTTGTTCACTAATAAATCGACTAATTAAACTCATGTTATCATAATCAATCCGATCCCCCGGTTGAATCGGGGGCAAACGCCTACGAAAAGATCGCTTGGATTTACTAAAAAATTTTTTGGATTTATCCATGGTTTTTTTCCTTATTTCGAAAAGAATATTTCGTAATTCTAATTTAAAATTTCTAAAGCATTTTTGATCCGATCAAATGAAATTAAATTTTGCTTGTTTCTATTTATTATTTAGAAATTGAAATAATATATATTAATAGTTAATAACTAGATACTATTATCTATGTTATTCATTCTATATCTTATTCTATATGTTTACAATATATATATTTATATATTATTATATTTCTATATTATTCTTTTTTTCATCTCTTGCGTCTTTGGAAAGGTATGACATAGGTGATCGGTTCGATCTATTTCTTTATTTCCGTATGAATGGTATGTTTGGAACAATAAGAACAAAATTTTCTCAATTCTAATGCACTGGGCGTATTATGTCGATTCTTTTCAGTAATATATCTCGAAATGCCTCTTGATTTATTATTAACACTGGTTCGAACACAAGCAGTACATTCCAAAATAACCCTTATCCGGGCAGCTTTACCTTTGGCCATGAACCTCCTTTTGAGTTTCCACTTTTCGATTTTCCGAACCGAAGCGAATAAGAAAGAAAAAACTAGAAATTACTAACTTGAAATAAAATTCTGAAAGATTTTGTTGCAATCAAAATAAATAGAAATCTTCTAAAATATAGTAATAACTAAGAAAATTAAGAAAAACTAGGTAATACAAAAATTTTAAACTCTATTTAGATTATAAGTTTTGATTAGAATCGCAGTATGGTATTTCATTGAAATATCTTGTATGATACTGTTGCCCTAACTGCATTTTCCACTTTCGTTCTCTTAATTTAAATGAAGTTTAGTTATTTGAAGCCTGGGACCGACTTCCAAGTTTCAGTGATATTGAATTGATCTTGCCTCTTTTTTCTTTCTAACATTTTCTAATAAAAAAATAAGAAGGGAAAGGAGTGGTATATATTTAATTGTATCGATAATCTTCTTCACCCCCATACATGAATACTTAAAATGAAAAAAAGGGAAATGTTAGTGCATCCGGGAAAAAACGATTAATTTCTATCAATAGGCCTGCTAACGACCCAAACCATAAAGTACTTATTACTGGTGCCACGGATAAATAGGTTTTTAGATCTCGCATTTTAAAAGCTCCCCCTTTTCTTTCTTCTTGAGTCTAATAATAATAAATTGTAATAAATAACATAATTATTTACTGTAATACAAAATAGAATATTAATAAGGCATAATATAATGACATATATGATCAGATATATATGTGGTTAAGGGCCACTTGTATTTGTTTTCTATACAGAATCCAGAATTCCAATTGGAAATGTACAACGAGATTTTTTTAAGAAAAGAAAAAGACAGTACGTCTTCCGCGTCAGTATTCACGAAATTTATGGCGTATTTCCGGGTTTCCTTATATGTACATAAAATATTACCTAAGTCGTTTTTATTTTTTTATTATTATCTTATCTTATATGATATGAGACCAAAAAGCAGAAAAAAGACAAAATGACAACATAAGGTGTTTTATTTATAGGAATAGAGTAAGTAAAGAAATAGATGGAAAATAAAAGAGGGATTCTCTACAATGACATTGTAGACCAATCGAAAGAAAGGGATGTAGCGCAGCTTGGTAGCGCGTTTGTTTTGGGTACAAAATGTCACGGGTTCAAATCCTGTCATCCCTACCTTTGACTTCGTCTCTGAGCAATAAGGCGAGATCCATTTGAGATAGGAGCACACACAACTAATTCTTATATTTATTCTATATTCGAGTTATAGCATTTGCGACGAGTTGGGCTTCAAAAGAAGCTTTTTCTTATCTTTGTGATAAGAAAGCGCTCTTAGTTCAGTTCGGTAGAACGTGGGTCTCCAAAACCCAATGGCGTAGGTTCAAATCCTACAGAGCGTGATTCTATTACTCTTTTGTTGGGCTAAATTTTTATGGAAAAAATAGAAGAGCAATCGACTCCCCTGCCTTGTTTTTTTTATCTTTATATGAAGGAGGTCAAAAAAAAGCGTTAATTAATCAAAGGTCCAACTGGTCACCACGTCTGTATTGTAAATATGCAGTTACAAATAATCCAGCCAAAGTAATAGGAATTAGACCTAATATGATTCCAAATAAAAAAACTTCAATCATTTTTTTTGATTAAAAAAGGGAAAAAGAGAGGTAATATCTATCCTTAAATAGTAATCCATATTGCCCACAAATCTCAATAACAAAAAATTGTAAGTTTACGTGGTAAAGAACTCAAAAGAGATCAAATACTGCTACTGCAGAAATTTTTTTGAATTGTTGATTCAATTAATTTCAAATAAGTCGTATCTTGCTTAGACCAATAAATAGAACTGAGGTTATAGTTAAAACGGCTAGTAAAAAACCAAAATAACTCGTTAAAGTAGGCATGAAAGAGCTAAATCATTTTTTTTTACATATGTTTGTAAAGCATTTACCTAATTTA